TGGATCCTTAGGGTTGGCATATTCTTTTATATTCTGCAGTTTCCCCCAAGCAAGCCGTTTTATACCTATCCCGTATATTGTCCTTTTCGTTCCCTATTGATGGAATAAAACCTTAAGTTATTACTTATTATTAGTTAGTTATTAGACGAGATTTTACGAAAAAAAGATTTATAGAATAAAACAAATATTTCTTTTTTTTTTCGATGCGAATTTGACACGACATAGGAGAAAGTACTCTTTATCATGATATTTATAATGAAGAGGGGTTCCATCATATTATATTCATGTATAGTGACATATTACCCCCGAATTTCCACAAAACAAAAAAGAATTTTTTTCAATACTCAAACTCCCTATTTTATTAGTTACTAAAAAAATTCTAGTGATTGGATTTCTATGTTTATTTTATATAGGAAATAAAATATTCAAATAAATAAATTTTGGATCGAATGACTATTCATCTATTGTATTTTCATGCAAATAGGAGGCAAGAAAAGTCTATGGAAAGATGGTGGTTTAATTCGATGTTGTTTAAGAAGGAGTTAGAATGCCGGTGTGGGCTAAATAAATCAACGGAAAGTCTTGGTTCTATTGAAAATGCCAGTGAAGGTGATGAGCCGGATATAAAAGATAGGACTAAAAACATTCAGAGTTGGGGGGGTCGTGACGATTCTAGTTACAGTAAGGTTGATCATTTATTCGTCGTTAAAGACATTCGGAATTTCATCTCCGATGAAACTTTTTTAGTTAAGGATAGTAATGGAGACAATTTTTCCATATATTTTGATATTGAAAATCAAATTTTTGAGATTGACAACAATCATTCGTTTCGGAGTGAACTAAAAAATACTTATTGGAATTCTAGTTATCTGAATAATGGATCTACGAGCGAAGATACCTACTATAATCATTACATGTATGATACTCAATATAGTTGGAATAATCATATTAATAGTTGCATTGACAGTTATCTTCAGTCTCAAATTTGGATTGAGACTTCCATTGTAAGTGGAGGGGATAATTACAGCGATAGTTACATCTATAGTTCCATTTGTGGTGAAAGTAGAAATAATAGTGAAGGAGAGGTTTCGGATATACAAACCCACGTGAAGGGGAGCGATTTTACTATAATAGAAAGTTCTAATGATCTCGATGTAACTCAAAAATATAGGCATTTGTGGGTTCAATGTGAAAATTGTTATGGATTAAATTATAAGAAATTTTTGAAATCAAAAATGAATATTTGTGAACAATGTGGATATCATTTGAAAATGAATAGTTCAGAAAGAATCGAACTTTCGATCGATCCTGGTACTTGGGATCCTATGGATGAAGACATGGCCTCTCTGGATCCCATTGAATTTCATTCGGAGGAGGAACCTTATAAAGATCGTATTGATTCTTATCAAAAGAAGACAGGATTAACCGAGGCTGTTCAAACAGGCATAGGCCAACTAAACGGCATTCCCGTAGCAGTTGGGGTTATGGATTTTCAGTTTATGGGGGGTAGTATGGGATCCGTAGTTGGGGAAAAAATAACCCGTTTGATTGAATACGCTACCAAAAAGTTGCTACCTCTTATTATAGTATGTGCTTCGGGGGGGGCACGCATGCAAGAAGGAAGTTTGAGCTTGATGCAAATGGCTAAAATTTCGTCTGCTTTATATGATTATCAATCAAATAAAAAGTTATTTTATGTATCAATCCTTACATCTCCTACTACTGGCGGAGTAACAGCCAGTTTTGGTATGTTGGGTGATATCATTATTGCCGAACCCAACGCCTATATTGCATTTGCAGGTAAAAGAGTAATTGAACAAACATTGAATACAACAGTACCTGAAGGTTCACAAGCCGCTGAATATTTATTCCAGAAGGGTTTATTCGACCTAATCGTACCGCGTAATCTTTTAAAAAGCGTTCTTAGTGAGTTATTTCAGTTCCATGCTTTCGTTCCTTTGAATCAAAATGAAACAGAGCACTAAGTTCAACAATTATTTGTTATTTGTAATAAACGAGTAGTTAGTTTATCGGAATCAAAGGAAATAAGAATGGAATTTTCTTTGGTGGCATAAGTCGAATTGTAGAACGAATCAAAAGTTGTGGATAATTCTTTTTTACTTATATTTCTTATTTCTGATTCTTAATTAAATCTTAAATTAAGAAGTCTCTATTAAAAAAAAAGATTGAATTCTTCAAATTAGGCAAACAAAACGAATTTCTTATTTTTATCTTACGTATCAAATAAAATATAAAAAAAAACTCTTTTTTTTTATATTTTTCTCTATTTCCATTTCCCCAAAATCCCTTATTTAGCTAAAAATCTCTGTTGGTTCGGATTCTAATGAATCTTTCGATAATGTGTAACAAACTCTTTCTTTATTAAATTAGAATACAAGAATAAAAGACAAAGAAAAGAAAAAATAGATTATCATACATACCTTTCCCTTTCGTGTAGAATAAAAAGAAAAGATTCGAAAGATAAAAAAGATAAATAAATGAATTTATTTCCTTCTACACTCCTTGCGTTTATTCTATATATTTACTTAGATATTTAAATATAGATATATAGATACTTAGATCTATACTAAGAATTTAAAATTGAATTAAATTAATAATAAAATATAAATTTAAAATTCATAAGAATTCAAATTCTTAATTATAATTATTATAAGATATCTTTATTTATAAAAAATAATAACAGGTACAAATAATAAATCGAGGCACCCATTCTATGATAACTTTCAGCTTTCCCTCTATTTTTGTGCCTTTAGTAGGCCTAGTATTTCCGGCAATTGCAATGGCTTCTTTATCTCTTCATGTTCAAAAAAATAAGATTATTTAGATCCGATGGGACCCAATATCTTCCATTTTTTCAAAACTTAGATTTGTATCATAGCACGGACATATATTTAGTAGAATATGGTATAACATGTAATTTTTGCCGAACATAAAGGAAAGAACTCTTATGCCTGCATAAACACGATATATGGTTAAATGAATTCTAGCTGTTTTCAAATCGATCAGGATCGCCGGATGGCTGAAATATAAAGTCAGCGGATCTGTATGTATAGTGGGATCATATGAAGAGTATGCTATTATTTTAGATTTAATCAATTTGATGAATTACTCCTAAAGGTTCACACCAAACTAGTGCTAGTTGATGAGAGTTACTTCGGAAACAAAAAAAGTAAAGTCAAAAAAATTTGAAGTATTCTCTCAATTCTAATAAAATGTAATCGGATCAAGTATGAGTTTGCGATCAGAGCATATATGGATAGAACTTATAAAGGGGTCTCGAAAAATAAGTAATTTCTGCTGGGCCTTTATCCTTTTTGTAGGTTCAGTAGGATTCTTAGTGGTTGGAATTTCCAGTTATCTTGGTAGAAATTTGATATCTTTTTTTCCGTCTCAGCAAATCGTTTTTTTTCCACAAGGGATCGTCATGTCTTTCTACGGAATCGCGGGTCTCTTTATTAGCTCCTATTTGTGGTGCACAATTTCCTGGAATGTAGGCAATGGTTATGATCGATTCGATAGAAAGGAAGGCATAGTGTGTATTTTTCGTTGGGGATTTCCTGGAAAAAATCGTCGCATATTCCTCCGATTCCTTATAAAAGATATTCAGTCCATTCGAATAGAAGTTAAAGAGGGTATTTTTGCACGCCGTGTCCTTTATATGGAAATTCGAGGCCAGGGGACCATTCCCTTAACTCGTACTGATGAAAATTTGACTCCACGAGAAATTGAACAAAAGGCTGCTGAATTGGCCTATTTCTTGCGTGTACCAATTGAAGTATTTTGAGAAATGCGTGGAAAAATAGATGCTTTTTCAACAAGAGGGAAAAATGCAAGAATCTTTTTTCCTATAACATAACTTAAGTGTGAAGTTTCATCAGAAGGTTTATTCAAGCTAAAGCGGGCGGAACAACCATAAACGGAAACTATTTTTGTGGTTTTTTATACGTATGCAAATCCACGCAACTAAAATTAAACAAGTAACAAATCGAAATAATATATTCATCTCATATATCAAACTATTTCGGTATAAAGAAATTAATCTTCTTTTTAAGTTCAATATTTAGTTGGAATTGATACAGATAAATCCTATTTTATAAATTATTTTTTTTGTCAATCGACGTTTTTTTCTCCTTTCTTTTGCGTTCCTTAATGACCAATACAAAAATAACAATTAGATTTCTTAATAATGATAACTAGCCAATTTCTGTCTTGTTTTGACACTTTGATTATCGCAATCTCCTTCCCTCAATTATTTTATTCCTGACTGTGGGTAATCAGTAAATTTGTTTTGAAATATTGGATATTTTGATATTTGAGAGAAAAGGAGTTCTTTCGTCTCAAAATTTAACTAATATTCATTACTTAAATTAAAGTGGTTCTTTCGATCATTCATCTAAAAAAGACACTTGTTTTGTTGACCGATTGAGATATCGGGAAAGGTTATTTTTTAATATTTCTTCATTCAAAGTGGATTCTTAATTGATTTCTCTATTCTTTCTAGATTCAATAACCGCAAAGAAAATAGATTTATAGGTTTCATACTTTGTATAGAACTCATGTGTGAAAGAAATATTAGATTGCATAGAGTCGATGAATGAGGTGGGTTGATTAACAATTCACAGATGAAAAATGACAAAAAAGAAAGCATTCACTCCCCTTTTATATCTTGTATCTATAGTATTTTTGCCCTGGTGGCTTTCTCTCTCATTTAATAAAAGTCTGGAATCTTGGGTTAATAATTGGTGGAATGCTGGGCAATCCGAAATTTTTTTGAATGATATTCAAGAAAAGAGTATTCTAGAAAAATTCATAGAATTAGAGGAACTCCTCGTCTTAGACGAACTGATCGAGGAATACTCGGAGACACATCTACAAAAATTTCGTATAGGAATCCAAAAAGAAGCGATCCAATTAATCAACATATACAACGAGGGTCGGATCCATACGATTTTGCACTTCTCGACAAATATAATCTGTTT